TCGGAATGCTGCCAAGATATCAGTATCCTTGGTTTCATATTCAGGAGTATAATAAGTCAATTTATACTCTTTAACACCAGCTTTGAATCCAACACTTGCTTTAGTCTCTGTTTGTGGTGACATAAGTCCCTCCCTACAAGTCATGAATTTAGAATTCTTGCAATAAAACAACAAGGTCTACTCGACATAAATTAGGAATAGATTTAATTAACCTTTTTCACAGGAATCTTTAACAAAATTATCAACTAATCAGAATGATTCTTTATTAGACCATGATATTTGATTCGCCAAATACATCATTATTGTATATTCTTTCATATGTATAGCGCAACCTAATACTTCTTTTTCAAGTTTTGAATCTTTGACTTTTTATAAATCCAAATATTTAATATTAAAATACTAATAAAATCAGCCTTGACAGTAATATATGTTGTATATGTAAATCCTAGATATGACAATATGCGGAATTCATCCATGAAAATGAAAAACAAGGGGGGGTTGAGAAAGGGATGAATAAATGGGACGCATAACCGGATATGCTAAAATGACAATACGAAAAAAAAAAGGCTAATGAGATCGAAATAATGAATCATAACTAGAGTTCCGTTTCGAATTCGCTAGATAAAACAAAGTCTTGCCTATTCTATTATGATAAATAAATCAAAGACTTTCCGCAAAAAATTTTTTTTATTAATATATTTTTTATTTTAAAACTAGGTTTCAGTTAGTTGAGCTTGAAAATGACTATTCCTTCATTGAATAAGTAAAAAATTGAATTCCACATTCACTTGGGTGGTACCAACGAAATCGAGTGCTTACTCCCATTTGTTATTGAATTAACCGATGAATTTGCTATCGAAGATTTTTTCTGTATTCGAAAAATTTCGCAACAAAATTTAACATATTTTTTTTATTATGAGAATAAATCCTACTACTTCGGATCCAGAGGTTTCGATACGTGAAAAAGGAAACCTGGGACGTATCGCCCAAATCATTGGTCCGGTACTAGATGTAGCCTTTCCCCCGGGCAAAATGCCTAATATTTACAATGCTCTGGTGGTTAAGGGTCGAGATACTCTTGGTCAAGAAATTAATGTGACTTGTGAAGTACAGCAATTATTAGGAAATAATCGAGTTAGAGCTGTAGCTATGAGTGCGACAGAGGGTTTAAAGAGAGGAATGGACGTGGTTGATATGGGAAATCCTCTAAGTGTTCCAGTCGGCGGAGCAACTCTAGGACGAATTTTCAACGTGCTTGGGGAACCCGTTGATAATTTAGGTCCTGTCGATACTCGCACAACATCTCCTATCCATAAATCCGCGCCTGCTTTTATACAATTAGATACAAAATTATCTATTTTTGAAACAGGAATTAAAGTAGTAGATCTTTTGGCCCCTTATCGTCGTGGGGGAAAAATCGGACTATTCGGTGGGGCTGGCGTGGGTAAAACAGTACTAATTATGGAATTGATCAACAACATTGCCAAAGCTCATGGTGGTGTATCTGTATTTGGTGGAGTAGGCGAACGGACTCGTGAAGGAAATGATCTTTACATGGAAATGAAAGAATCTGGAGTCATTAATGAACAAAATCTTGCGGAATCCAAAGTGGCCCTAGTCTATGGTCAGATGAATGAACCGCCAGGAGCTCGTATGAGAGTTGGTCTGACTGCCTTAACTATGGCAGAATATTTCCGAGATGTTAATGAGCAAGACGTACTTCTATTTATCGACAATATCTTCCGTTTCGTACAAGCAGGATCCGAGGTATCCGCTTTATTGGGTAGAATGCCTTCTGCTGTGGGTTATCAACCCACCCTTAGTACCGAAATGGGTACTTTACAAGAAAGAATTACTTCTACGAAAAAAGGGTCCATAACCTCTATTCAAGCAGTTTATGTACCTGCAGACGATTTGACTGACCCCGCTCCTGCCACCACATTTGCACATTTAGATGCGACTACCGTACTATCAAGAGGATTAGCTGCCAAAGGTATCTATCCAGCGGTAGATCCTTTAGATTCAACGTCAACCATGCTACAACCTCGAATCGTTGGCGAGGAACATTATGAAACTGCGCAACAAGTCAAGCAAACTTTACAACGTTACAAGGAGCTTCAGGACATTATAGCTATCCTGGGGTTGGACGAATTATCCGAAGAGGATCGCTTAACCGTAGCAAGAGCACGAAAAATTGAGCGTTTCTTATCACAACCCTTTTTTGTAGCAGAAGTATTTACAGGTTCTCCGGGAAAATATGTTGGTCTAGCGGAAACAATTAGAGGGTTTAAATTGATCCTTTCCGGAGAATTTGATTCTCTTCCTGAACAGGCCTTTTACTTAGTGGGTAACATCGATGAAGCTACTGCGAAGGCTACGAACTTAGAAATGGAGAGTAAATTGAAGAAATGACCTTAAATCTTTGTGTACTGACTCCGAATCGAATTGTTTGGAATTCAGAAGTAAAAGAAATAATTTTATCTACTAATAGTGGACAAAT